AGGTGAAGTCCCTTCAATGCTAGGCATAATGAGGATAAGGACCTCAAAATAACCTCTTTTCGTCCTATGAACTTTAAGGTGTATGAAGTATCATATTTGACTCTTGGGGCGGATTGATAGAGACTCCATTTAACTTAGGTTGATCTAGGCCGGAGGCAGACCTACGTCAGGGTAACCCTTCTTTGAAACACTTTGGTATTGCTCCCGGATCAGAATTCAAATAATGAATCCGAGCGCATGGAGCCATCTCGTTATCTTCCTGTCAAGAAAAAATATGGTGGACTAGCCGATCTTTTTATCAGTTAATGAAAGAGCCCAATGCAAAAAAAAAAACGCATGTTGGGTCTTTGAAACAGTTCGAATCATTTCGATAATAATAAGTTTGATCTGTTTTACCGAGAAGGTCTACGGTTCGAGTCCGTATAGCCCTATACATTTTTGTATTCATTTCCTAATTAGTGCGTGTGACCGGCCGGTTGATTGTTCCATAGAAATGGAATCATTCCCACAGGATCACGGAGATCCCTCGGGGCTTGAAAACAATAATTTATTCCAATGGATCCAATCGGATCGGTATTTTCAAATCTCGGATAAACAAACCCATTCTTCTTCGTTAATCTTCGTCTGTGAATGACATACGGCCTTTTTCCTCTTTTATTTGTCCATGATCCAAGATTTAGTGATACACCTTTGCTTTGGTATACCCAAGTCAATTTATGAAGTCAAAATCATAACATGAGCCTGGCTCAAGAAAAACTCCAACCTGACCCAACCAAATCAAATCCAAATTCAATCTAATAGTAAGTCACATTATCTAGAACCTATTCTTGTTCTTGTATTTGTAGAAAAGCCAGAGTTTCAAAAACGAAGCTCTTTGGTAAGTTTCATTGTACAATAGGCTTTTCTTCGTATAACCGGCTTAGCAAAGCAAGTAGTCATTTTTCTGTACAATACTTAAACTTATAACTTATTTTTTTTATTCCAATCTACCCAATCCAATTTGTTCATCATTCCAATTCTACCAATGCAGACTTTATCTAAAAAGATTAGGGCCCATTTGAACTTGGATGAGTTAGGAATCCCCCGACGTATCGCCTTTTGGCAGAACAACAATCCCAATTCATTGTTTTAGAGACAATGAATTGGTCCTAAATGTATCAACGCACCCTCTTCTATTTCTATGTTCTATGAGTTGGTTTTGGGATGGGGAGATTTTGTCTATCGAATCGTTCGACAACGCATGATTCCATTCGAAGTATCTTCTGTAAATCATTTACGATTCAGCCGACTCTACCATTAAACTATGCCCCATTTTTTAGGTTTGCTTCAAAAGAAACGTTTTTTGTTGTCACGAAACCTAACTCGTTGGTTGGTCCTGCTAGGTGTTATTATTACATTAAATAAATAAGTATTTCGAGTCATTCCAAATCACGATCTTTAGTCCTAGAAATGGGTCTGAAATGATTCTTTCAAGACTTCTAACTCGGGGGTAAAGCCGGGGCCGGGGTAGTACAGGTCCAAAGTTTCCTAATTTGGGTATAGGAACCCATGAGTTTTTATATGTAAGGGTTCCTCACAATTCAATGGATTGAATCAAATCAATTAAGTATAAATCTGGGACAGGGAGAGAGAATCGAATCGGTCGATGCATTCTGTTTTCGTATCCGTATCAAATCAATAGAAACAATAATCCTCTATCCGGATCTTAATGAAAAGAATACACCAACACAGCCACGTAGAATATACCATAAATCCCGAGATGGAAATTCCTAGAAATTCTATTCCATCTGACTACTGACTATATTCTAAATCACTAAGAAAAAAAAAAAAGAGAGAGAGAGAAAAAATGGGCCAGACCTCCTCTTTGGCTCTATTATATTAATAGAATATTGAAATTTTTTATGTTTAATATTTCATTTAATCTTATTTGAATAATATTGTTTGAATATTATTTCAATTTCAATTCATATTATTTAAAATAGTCTTTCAAAAAAATTCCTTAATTCCTTTTTTTGTTTGATAGAAAACCCGAGGCAAGGTAGGAGAGAGTTTGATTTGTATAATAGCATTATATGTCTACACCATATCTAAATAGAATCGAAGTAAGTGTAAGTGGGATTCCGTTGGATGAATCTTGAGACGATACATGACCCACAACAAGTAAACAAACGAAACTATGTGGTTTGATCAAAATTGTTGTTTCGACTAATGCAGTTATGGATGAATTGAGAATTCCAATTTGAATCAACGAATTCGGTATATTCCACATTAATAGGAGTGCTTCTATGTTTCTGCTTTACGAATATGAAATTTTCTGGGCATTTCTAATAATATCAAGTGTTATTCCTATTTTGGCATTTCTAATTTCCGGAGTTTTGGCCCCGATTAGTGAAGGACCAGAGAAGCTCTCTAGTTATGAATCGGGCATAGAACCGATGGGGGATGCTTGGTTACAATTCCGAATCCGCTATTACATGTTTGCTCTAGTTTTTGTTGTTTT